TTGATTTATCGCGGCTATCCACGAAGTTCAACGGTTGACTCAAAGATTGATGCTGGAAAGACTTATTTGATCTTATCAATCGTTAGAAATTTTTCTCGAAGAAATCATGCATTTTCTCGAATAGTCTCGGATAGTATTAAGTATCTTATCGAAAACTTACAGCAGCTTGCCAAACAAAGGCTAAAAGAAAAAAGAACAGGGGTATAACTGGCATAATATCTACGATTGGATTTAAAAAAGCATATGCCTCGGGCAATTTGGAAAAGAAAAGACTACTCGTATAAAGGGCAGAATTAAGACAGATACAGATCAAACTAAAGAGATTAAGCATAGCAGACATTTTGTTCTTGGCGATAAGTGCAATTTGATTGAGTTCTTGATATAAGGAAAACTGAAGAAAGTAAGGTAGACAAAAAAATACTTCTTTTTCTTTGAACCTGCCCAATCAAAAATCCTCCAATTCTCAAAGGCGAATAGAAGAAATCATATTTTCATCTAATATTTTAATTACATTATATCTAATGATCAATAAATTCAGTTGAATTCTATATCTACACGTGTCAAGTTCCTAGCACAAATCTAGAATCTATAGAATTCTATTTTCTCTTATCATCTCTTATCGTCAAATTTTCTTTCCTTTTTGAGCCACCCCTGCCAAAGAGATAGTTTGTGTTATATAATTAACAATAAAACCAAAAAAGAACACCAAAATTCCGGGTATTGACGCAAAAAGGTTGACTAAAAGATAGTTTGTGTATTATAATAGATAAAGAAAAAAGTGCAAATGGGGCGTAGCCAAGCGGTAAGGCGACGGGTTTTGGTCCCGGTAATCGAAGGTTCGATCCCTTTCGTCCCAGATGCAAATAGATTTGCATCAAAGAGTTATTATATTCCCCCTCTTTTCAAACCTTTTATTCAACTAATAAAGAAAATATAGTTGAATAAAATTCTTTAAATTCATAAAAAAATTAAATAAGAAAAAGAATTTAAAACTCAAATAAGAAAAAGAATAAAAAAATTAAATAAGAAAAAGAATTTAAAACTCAAATAAGAAAAAGAATAAAAAAATTAAATAAGAAAAAGAATAAAAAAATTAAATAAGAAAAAGAATTTAAAAATCAAATAAGAAAAAGAATTCATATAAATAGATTTTCATTGCAACAGGGTTATTCTATTCCACCTCTTAGAAAGAACTTCCATCAATTGGATTCAAATTTCATGTTATTCCGTAACCGTAATATAGACTATCAATTCCATCATTGCTAACTCATCTATCTAATTCGATGAAGAATAAGCCAATGATGTAATGGGATTTTTCGACAAATTAGGAAAAAAAATAAAAATTAAAATAAGAAAAATAAAAATAGTTGACAAGCAAGTATAGATATGCTTTTATTATTAAATTAAAATAAGAAAAATAAAAATAGTTGACAATCAAGTAGAGATATGCGTATATTATTAAATTAAAATAATAAAAATAAAAATAGTTGACAATCAAGTAGAGATATGCGTATATTATTAAATTAAAATAATAAAAATGAATAAAGTTGACAATCAAGTAGAGATATGCGTATATTATTAAATTAAAATAATAAAAATGAATAAAGTTGACAATCTACTTAGGGTTTGTTTTCCCGTTCGTCCCAGATGCAAATAAGAGTTGTCCTTAATTTTACTAACTATTCCCCAATTTTTAAAAACATTTACTCCTTATATGAATTTTACTCAAGATTTATTGTTACAACTCGTTCGGTTACTGAAGGCACTGTTATCTATTCTTTTTTGGAATGCGATCTTTTTGATCTCTTTCTGGATTTGGCACAAATATTTTGCGTTTCGACCGCCTACAAAAAGCAGAAGACTACCGCTGCGACACTTATACCCAATACCATACGAAAGCATTCAGTTTAAAGAAGAAGAACAAAAGTCTTTCCAAGAGGGAGAGACTTGGATGGATGACTTCGTCTATGAATACGCGGGGTATTTTATCAACACTCCATCTGTGTGGGACGAGACCGAAAGAGACTTTTTTTTTAGGATAGTTGAACTAGGAGAACAAGACGATCTCCGGGCTGCGAAAAAACGCAGCTTTTGGAGAGGAGCGATTATCCAATTGTGGCGGCTTCGGCGAGACTTTACAGGATCTGATTAGCTATCTTTTTTTTATGTCAGCGCAATTAACTATTTGAAATTAAATTAACTATTTGAAATTATTTATTATTTAATCGATATTTTTTATTATAATTATTCATTATAATAAAATATCGATTAAATAATAATAACATTTACAAATAGTAAATCGGGGTCACATTCTATGACAATTCTTAGCTTTCCCTCTGTTTTGATACCTTTAGTAGGCCTAATATTTCCGGCCATCACAATGGGTTCGTTATTTCTTTATGTGCAAAAAAATAAGATTGTTTAGAACCGATGGGACAAAATCGCATTCGTTTGGTTTTAGACTTGTCTAATAACACAGGTATTAGCAGAAGGGGGTATAAACAGCTTCCGTCGAAAAACTCTTATATTTGCAGAACCGCGATAGATGGGTAAATGGAGTATGTGGATATCTTTAGTGGGGTCGTACGAAGGTAGTTTAGATCTAATCAATTTAATGAATTATTCCTTAATGAATTACTCCTAAAGGTTCCCATCAAACTAGTGCTAGTTGATGAGAGTTACTTCGGAAATAAAAAGCCTAAAGTCAAATTCATTAAAGTCAAATTCATTTGGGATATTCTGTCAATTCTAAGAAAATGAAACCGGATCAAGTATGAGTTGTCGATCAGAACATATATGGATAGAACCTATAACGGGATCTCGAAAAACAAGTAATTTCTGCTGGACTGTTATCCTTTTTTTAGGTTCATTAGGATTCTTGTTGGTTGGAACTTCCAGTTATCTTGGTAGAACTTGGATATCTTTATTTCCGTTTCAGCAAATTGTTTTTTTTCCACAAGGGCTTGTGATGTCTTTCTATGGGATCGCGGGGCTTTTTATTAGCTCCTATTTGTGGTGCACAATTTCTTGGAATGTAGGTAGTGGTTATGATCGATTCGATCGAAAAGAAGGAATCGTGTGTATCTTTCGTTGGGGATTTCCCGGAAAAAATCGGCGTATCTTCCTCCGATTCCTTATAAAAGATATTCAGTCCGTGCGAATAGAAGTTAAAGAAGGGATTTCTACTCGTCGTATCCTTTCTATGGATATTCGAGGACAGGGAGCCCTTCCATTGACTCGTACTGATGCGAATTTGACTCCGTGGGAAATTGAACAAAAAGCTGCGAAATTGGCCTATTTCTTGCGTGTACCCATTGAAGTCTTTTGAGAACTGTGATAAAATTTCTCAGCAGGAGAGAAAAAACTCAAGAATCCTCTTTTTCTATCACGAATTTCTATAACATAACTAAACTGCGGTTTATTCCGAACATTTATTCGAGCTAAAGTAGGCGTATAAGGGACAAGTAGAAAACAAAACTATTTTTGTTTTGGGGTCTTTGATTTGATAGGTATGTAAATCTACACAATTCTATTCAATAATAATAAGAAGTAACAAATTGAAATAATCGATTCATCGCATAATCAACCATTTAACTTTCCCAGTTTCTATTTTCTATTTTGAGTCCAATATATAAATAAAAATATAAAAATGACAGACTTAGTGGAATGGAAACTTTAGATTTAGATAGATCATATCGTGTAAAAAATTTTTTAATCGACACGCCTTAATTTCTCTGGTTTTGTGCTACTTTCTGTTTTGGTTTGCTGCTCCTTTTTGATCATCCCAAGATTCTTCAGAAACTTCCCTCAATTATTCTCTCCCTGACTACTGATAGTCAGTGAAATTTTTTCGAAAAAGTAGAGATTTTGATAGAATAATAGAAAGGGAGTTCTTTCGTCTCAAAATAGGAATATTTTCATATTTTGAGACGAAAGAGATGGGTTCAGTAACAAGTCATAGATGAAAAAAATGGTAAAAACGAAAGCATTCACTCCTCTTTTATATCTTGCATCGATAGTATTTTTGCCCCGGTGTATTTCTCTCTTATTTACTAAAAGTCTAGACTCTTGGGTTACTAATTGGTGGAATACTGTGCAATCCGAAACGTTTTTGAACGATATTGAAGAAAAGAGTATTCTAGAAAAATTCATAGAATTAGACGAGCTTCTCCTCTTGGACGAACTGATCAAGGAATACTCGGAAACACATCGACACAACCTTCGTATAGGAATCCATAACGAAACAATCCAATTAATCCTGATGCACAACGAGGATCGTATTCATACGATTTTGCATTTATCGACAAATTTACTCTCTTTCTTTATTCTAAGTGGTTATTCTATTTTGGGTAATAAAGAACTTGTTATTCTTAACTCGTGGACTCAGGAATTCCTATATAACTTAAGTGACACAACAAAAGCGCTTTCTATTCTTTTATTAGCTGATTTATGTCTCGGATTTCATTCGACCCGTGGTTGGGAACTAATAATTAGCTCTGTCTACAAAGATTTTGGATTTGTTCATAATGATCAAATTATATCTTGTCTGGTTTGTATTCTTCCAGTCATTCTAGACAGCATTTTTAAATATTGGGTTTTCTATTATTTAAATCGTGTATCTCCGTCACTTGTAGTGATTTATCATTCAATAAGTGAAAAATGATCTATTACTATGAAATTCATCCAATTAGAATGTTTCTTACTTTGTAGTTGTGCATAAGGAAAGCATTGCAAATCGTACTTACTTTTTACATTTCGATGAACCCGGGGGATTTATCCTATAAATTATTCCAATAAAAATATTCCAGTAAATAGCAGAATCGTGGATAGGAAACTAGATTAGTAACCTACTCAATTTATTGTAGCAATTTTCCGTATCAATGATTGGACCATGCAAACTAAAAAGATTTTTTCTTGGCTAAAGGAACGGATTACTCGATCCATTTCCGTATCGCTCGTGCTATATATCATAACTCGGACATCTATTTCAAGTGCATATC